TTTTTGTTGTGCTTCGCTAGGTCGAGGTAAGTAAGGTATACGAAGGAAAAGCTTATTTGACAATGAAAGTGACCAAAGATATTCATTTTTCAAAAAACTTTAGCTTGTACACAAATACAGCAGGCCTTTCCTAAATCCATGTGAATTCCTCTTCGTAGTTTTGCATTTCACCAGGCCCGTGAAATGAGTTGACTTCCAAAATTCAATAAGATTGGGGATATCAAAAGAAAGGGAGTCTCACTAATTCTTTTATTGTGGATATGAATATGTAATTCGCCTCCGAAGATTAATGACGAAAGGTTGGTTTGTTTATCTTCAATTGAAAAAATCAATATCTATTGGATCCATTGATATGCGTTTTTTCTTTCATCTGCTTAAACGATTGCCGTGAGTAAACTTATAGGAATAATTGGATTTAATTTAGTTACAAGCAAGAAATAATAATGAAGAAATGCGAATTATACAATTTTTTTTTGCATTTTTCATTTTTATAGGGCTATACGGACTCGAACCGTAGACCTTCTCGGTAAAACAGATCAAACTTATTATTATTAAAATGATCTGAACTGTTTCAAAGACCCAACATGCATTTTTTTTTGCATTGGGCTCCTTCATTAACTGATCTAAATATCAGTTAGTCTGCCATTTTTTTTCTTAACAGAAAAAAAGATAAGGAAATGGCTCCATGTGCTCTGATTCATTATTTGGGAGCATTACCAAAGTGTTTCAAAGGTGGGATTATCTTGACGTAGGTCTGTCTCTGGCCTAGATCAACCTAAGTTAAATGAAGTCTCTATCGTTCTGCTTAAAAATAAAATATTAAACTTCATACACCTTAAAGTTCATATGACGAAAAGAGATTTTTTTGAGGTCCTTATACTCATTATGCCTAGCATTGAATAGACTGGGTATTCACCTTATCAAGATCTCAAATCAATGATGGGGTCTGTTTGGCACCTCCTAAATGGGCGTCCAAATTGGACCGAACCCTTTGTCAGGCTATGGTTCCCTCAAAGTTATGGAGTAAGACAGCAATTTCTAAACAAGATCAATTTTTCTGATTGTATGATGAACTCCCTTGAAAAACATTGGCGCGCGTGTAAACGAGTTGCTCTACCAACTGAGCTATAGCCCTTAGTGCTTGTGATACATATTTTATCATGTAGGTAAATTCTTGTCAAGAGAAATATTCCATGATCCAACATCAAGAATCTTTGATCTCTTTGAGTGGTATTCCTTAGATTAGTATTGCTTATAAGTAATATGATATTTATAATCCATCGACAGGATGGGTTTCATTTGGTTCTCTTTGGGATGATAAATGACCTACTTAACTCAGTGGTTAGAGTACTGCTTTCATACGGCGGGAGTCATTGGTTCAAATCCAATAGTAGGTAAAACTTATTAGATACCAGAGTCAATGGTATCTAATAAGGTTTACAACCCACCTTTAGTGATATTTATTTTTTTATTTTGTATCTTTTCTATTTCATTTTTTAATTTGAATTTTTGCATCAGAATTGGATTCTGTTTGATTGTATTTGATTGTATTCACCCGACAGAATCTAAATAGGATTAGAAAGAGAACTTCTTTTTATTATTCGAACGTACCAACTAGTTATGAAATCGGATTGCTAGCCTCCACCCGTGTTCTAGCTCGTCGGAGAGCTAGATTTACCTCAATTTTTTGTCTCCTTCCTTCAGCCTTTTTCACATTAGCTTCCGCTATTTCAAGAGTTTGCTGAGCTTCTTGTGGATTAATGTCACTACCCTTCTCCGCATCATTTACTAAAACAGTGATCTCATTATTTCCTATTCTAGCAAAACCACCCATCAGAGCCATCGTTAACCATTGGTCGTTAAGGCGTATTCTCAAAATCCCTATATCTACAGCTGTGGCAATAGGGGCGTGATTTGGTAATATGCCAATTTGACCACTATTAGTAGATAAAACAATTTCTTCCACTTCTGAATCCCAAACAATTCGATTAGGGGTCAGTACACTAAGATTTAAGGTCATTTCTTCAAATTGCTCTCCATTTCTAAGTTCATAGCCTTCGCGGTAGCTTCATCGATAGTACCTACCAAATAAAAGGCCTGTTCAGGAAGACCATCTAATTCTCCGGAAAGGATCAATTGAAATCCTCGAATTGTTTCTGCTAGACCAACATATTTCCCTGGAGAACCGGTAAATACTTCTGCTACGAAAAAGGGTTGTGATAAGAAACGCTCAATTTTTCGCGCTCTTGCTACGAGTAAACGATCCTCTTCGGATAATTCGTCCAATCCAAGGATAGCTATAATGTCCTGAAGTTCTTTGTAACGTTGTAAAGTTTGCTTAACTCTTTGGGCGGTTTCGTAATGTTCCTCACCAACGATCCGAGGTTGAAGCATGGTTGACGTTGAATCTAAAGGATCTACTGCTGGATAAATACCTTTGGCAGCCAATCCTCTTGATAGTACGGTAGTAGCATCTAAATGTGCAAATGTCGTAGCAGGA